CCTCCATCTGTTGCGGGTCGAGGACTCCTTCCCCTTCTTCAAACTCCGATTCGTATTTTTGATAGATAAATCTCTTAATATCTAAGGGATTCCTTGGTTTGGGCCGAAGAAGCAATGTCACTCGATCATTATCAAACTGACTGGAATCTTTTTCTGTTCCTTCTACTTCCTCTTCTGTTCCTTCTACTTCCTCTTCTGTCCCTTCTACTTCATCTTCTGTCCCTTCTACTTCATCTTCTGTCCCTTCTACTTCATCTTTTTCTGTCCCTTCTACTTCATCTTTTTCTGTTCCTTCTACTTCATCTTTTTCTGTTCCTTCTACTTCCTCTTCTGTCCCTTCTACTTCATCTTCTGTCCCTTCTACTTCATCTTTTTCTGTCCCTTCTACTTCATCATTATCAAACTGACTGGAATCTTTTTCTGTCGGCGAGGATCCCACCAGAGCGCCTTCTAACTCTAATAGACCATGAACTAGATCAGATAGGCCATGAACTAGATCAGAATCGTTCTCAACGAGTCCATAAGAAGTGATCCTATTTTTTTCATCGGGTCCGGGGGGAGACAAAAGGTCTTGAGCGATCGATCCGGCAGAACAACTCAAAAGATAAAGAAGTATCGTTAATTTCTTCATGCTCGTTCCAAGTTCGAAGTACCATTTGTACAAATCAGAATCCCCTTCGTCACATGAGTTCTTCTTGATATAGATAGATATAGGATCTATGGGGCAATTCCTTAGAAGTACATTTTGTGCAACAGCCCTTCCTATCTGATAGAAAAGGATCCCATGCTCCTGAACCGGTCTTACGTCGGCTCGCAAATCCCAAGTTTTTCTATGAAGAGCAGATCTAATTGTAGTAGTGTCTATAATTGATTTCTTCTGTGTAATACTAATCGATAGGGCCTCATTGGTAAGTGCTACAAGATCTGGTACACTGGGACCCAAGGTTGTGGACCCGAATCCATTAGTATGGAACATTTTCTTTTCCAAGTGAAATCCCCTAGTATATGAAAGGGTGAAAAGGCACTTTCGTTGTTGTGGAATAAGAAGCCTTCGTATCTTAATGCATGTATTTAATTTATTCGGAGCTATTAGAGCGGGATCCACTTTTTGGGGAATATGAGTCGAAGCAATAACAAGAATATCATTTTTAGTGGAACATCTTTCACAATCCCTGGAGAGATGGTTCACTAATAGACCGAGGGATAAGTAATTCGACTCATTCGAATCCAGATCATGAATGTTTGGAATCCATATTATGCAAGGAGACATTGCTTTTGCTAATTCGAATTGAAGGGTGATATAAAATTCGTCTATTTCCTCGTCCAGCATCTGATACACAAGTGGCACATTCGTCGTAGTTAGCAACTCCGTCATCTCGCTATCAACAAAATCGTCCATATCACCAGGCTCATAATCGTCCATATCACCAGGCTCATAATCGTCACTGTCACTATCCTCAAAATCGTCACTGTCATCGTAAAAAAAATCAAAAAAACTGCCCTCGTAATCGTCCGCCTCGTCACCATACTCATCAAAAAAGCCACTCTCGTCAATATCAAAACCGTTAGGCGTCTTGTTATCCAGGAACTTGTTCAGAACTACTGTAATGAAAGGAACATAGGAGTTTGTCGCTAGGTATTTGACCAAATAGGATCGTCCAGTTCCTATAGAACCTATCACTAAAATACCCCTAGAGGGGGATAGGGCTAAGCGGAGCGAAAAGGGTTTTCCATGAGATGCTAAATGAAAACTATTAGCCCCGCACGAGGTTTGTGAATAAGTGATTGTCTGATAATGAGCAAGGAATATCCGTCTTTCTGCTAAACAGGATGTATTGCACTCATAATTCATTAGATCCTTTTTATGAATGTCAACTAAGTGTCGTAAGTAAATTGCTCCCGGTTGTTCAATCATTTGATAACCAGAGTCATTCTTTGATAAATGATCACTATGAGTCAAACTCAATAGAATTTGATCAATCCTTTTTTCTCTCGTTAAGGTGGAAAACGGAACCAAGAATTCTCTTTCTTTATCCTCAATCGCATCACAGTTCGCGATCCAGGATTCTATTTTATCGTCAATCAAACAACAATGACCGTTCACATTTTCTATTATTTGATCATAACGATAACGTTGACCAGAACAGAGAGAAGAGAAATCCCCTAGCTCTGTTATCAATGAATGGAGCTCTTTACTTGTATGACTTAGATGTCTCGTATTTTTCAAAAAAGCGATTCGATTGATGGGATTTGGTGTGATACTGATGAGATCGAAGAGATGGATAAGAAAAGATTTGCGTCCACCCCATAGCATCTTGCCGCCAGAGGCAGACACCCATAGTTCTTCTAGATAATCTACTAATTTTTCCAGAGCAACTAGAAAGAGCTTCTTTAAAGAATGATGTTCAGGGTACCTATCCAGAAGTTTTCGCAACTCCACGATGTATGATGGAATCATCAAAGATTGGGCCCTTGCGAAATCTCTCTGTAACTCACTATAGGCTCGGGAAAAAAAGATAAGGTGTGAAAAAAGGAGATATCCAGCAACAAGAAGAAGGAAAAGGATTGAATAGAGGAACTCCCGAACATTTGGCCATCTCAGATCTGTCGATATCGATGGTGACTCATTATTTCGATGAATCATTTCTTCATACAGAAGAAGCTTATGGAAACACTTACTCGAAATCTCACTTATCCGATTCCATTGTGAAAGACACAATTTTTTCTGAAGAATTCGCCATGATGTTCCGCATGGATCAGATATAGCATGACAAATGGACACAAATTTAGGACTGCTCCTTAGTATCGGCAATAGGTATGATGACCAAGTATCTAAAAACATCAACTTTAGCAAATTGTACCCTGTCGAGGTAAGGATAAATGGCATATATGTTTTGAATAGATTCCAGTTTGAGAGAATTGAAGAAACCCTATCTCCTTGCAAGGCTCTATCCATCTGCACTTTCTCAACCCATTTCTTTAGATAAAGACTCTGTTTTTTCTTTTTCCTCTTTTCGGATGATAAACATTTCTCAGAATGAATCAAACCCATGTTTGAATTGAAATTGAGATACTGATACAAGTTCTTCCCTTCTGAATCAGATAGATTCATATCTGAAAGAGGTTGACAATAAGTTCTTTCAAAATTGACTATCTGTCCCTCTGTTAGAGGTGTTCCAGAAATGTCTGCGATCGAGTAAATAGCTCTACGAACTAATGGATCAGATCGCATTGCAAGGTGGAAATATTTGTAAAAGTTATACCTTTCATCACCACTTTGTGGAAAATCCTTAGGTATGAATATGTTAGATACCTGTGACTCGATTGGTGAAATAGTATCTCTCTCCAAAAAAGCATGTTTTTTTTTGCCGCCGCACAAAGAAAATTTTGTGTTGCGAATGAACAAGATATTGAGGAATTGTCCATACGTAAAATCAAAATTCTTGATACGGGCCCTTTCCACATAAAAGGGGAATCTTTTGTTACAAAAGAAGCCGAAGTCATGTGGATTCTTCAAGAATCGAAGTCGATTTGCTTTATAAAAAGAAGATATCAATGAACTTCTATGAAATGGTTTCACGGGATTCAACCAATTGTCTTGATCGTGGGATATCATTGAGAAATAGGAATCCAAAGATTTCCTGCTATTATTTCTAGTATGGAATGAGTCAATCATCCCCTCTGGTTTCTTATTGAACAATAATTTAGATTTTTGGGAAGTCTCATGATCATCCAATAATAATGGTTTCCATTTTTTCAAATAAACGAGTTGAAGACCTATTGATTCTAAGAACTGATTGCAGAGTTGATCATTCGGACCTTTCAATTCAGAGACGCGGATCTCGGACCTATGAATGGGGGGGGTATTCCCGAAACTCACAAAGAAAAAAGGAAGTGAGTTAGACAAAAAAAGAAGTAACTTGGAGAAAACGAAAGGAAGGAACTTATACAAATCTTTTTTGTCGATAACCTCAGACCGATCACTCGAATATTGGTTAATACGTGATCGATATCGATCAATACGTAATCGATATCGATCGAAGACCACTTGAAAACGGCTCTTCTGCTCAGAAACGAAATGTTCCAAATGTTCCTGGAAATTCTTGCTCCCATTGGACCATTTGTATCTATATGCATTAGGGTCCCGATTCACGGATCTCTCGGTTCGAGAAATCAAAATAAGAGGATCGGACCATTTCTTTTGACTCTTTTTCAAATTCGATAAATGTTGGTTGATCGTATATTTCATAAAAGTTCTATGATTCAGAGTATCATTTCCTATTTGATCCCTTTGAATTCCATATTCGAAGTTGCGATCGGATCGATTCATTAAAAAGAATCGATTCAATACATTTCTTATGTACCCATGGGTGCTATATTGGATTTGAATCAGATTTCGGATCCATCTATATTGATTGACTGCCTCCACTATGTTGTTGCTAGCAAATACCACTATTTTTGGTTTTGGATCTTCCAAATCATTCCCGCAGGAGATCTGGACCCACCTTTTTCTGATCCTTCGATAAAAGGATTCATTCTCTTCGTAAAAAACAGGAGGTAGAACCAATAAAGATTTCTTTTTCGATTCATCCCTGGAGTTGAATACCTCAGCCAAGAATTGTTTTTGATCCAATACGGAAGAATCAATAGAAAAGGCAAATCCCTTATGATACACCAGATCCGGCTCGGTTATTGATAGAGTGAATAGATCTGCCATTTCTTGAAATCTCTCTTCTGAATCCAGTTCATCCTTCGGAACCATATCACATCCCGGATCTGATGAAATAGGATGAATTGAGACGGTCTTTTGTAAATACGTAATTGTCTTGAATAGATTAACTATTTCTTTATTTTCCGATCGCCGGGAAGGGACAAAAGAAACATCTTGTTCTTTCTTCAACAATTTCTGATCCACAGTGGACCTCTCAGTAGGATTCGAACCCAGATGAAGTTCTGACCATCCGTCAGAGAAAAAAGAAAGAATGGATCTTGTAGGATTC